AACATATTTTTAACCATTCCACAATATCATATATAATATATATAAGAAAATAATAATATTTATGAAATCCTTAGGAATCAATTGGGTCTTAGAATTTGCAGTTGGGCACTTTTTAACCATTCAGCTTAACAGATGTACAACATATTTTTAACCATTCCACAATATCATATATAATATATATAAGAAAATAATAATATTTATGAAATCCTTAGGAATCAATTGGGTCTTAGAATTTGCAGTTGGGCACTTTTTAACCATTCAGCTTAACAGATGTACAACATATTTTTAACCATTCAGCTTAACAGATGTACAACATATTTTTAACCATTCCACAATATCATATATAATATATATAAGAAAATAATAATATTTATGAAATCCTTAGGAATCAATTGGGTCTTAGAATTTGCAGTTGGGCACTTTTTAACCATTCAGTTTAACAGAACAGATGTACAACATATTTTTAACCATTCCACAATATCATATATATATTCCACAATATCATATATATAAGAAAATAATAATATTTATTAAATAATCAGGAGGACAATGAATCGAAATCGTCAATTTAAATTCTGGACCTTAGAGTTGAGAGAGATATTGAGAAAGATTAAGAATTCTCGCAGTTCTGTATATTCGTGGATCAAATTCGGTTCAGTGGTATCTTTCACTCACATTTTTTTCCACCAAGAACGTTTTATGAAACTCTTTGACCCCCGAGTTTTGGGTATCTTACTTTCACGTGATTCACGGGGTTCAACAAGAAATCGATATTTCACGACGATCAAAGGTGTAGTACTGCTTGTAGTAGCGGTCCTTATATTTCGTATTAACAATCAAAAGATGGTCGAAAGAAAAAATCTCTATTTGATGGAGCTTCTTCCTATACCTACGAATTCCATTGGACCCGCAAATGATACATTGGAAGAATCTTTTTTGTCTTCCAATATCAATAGGTTGATTGTTTCCCTCCTGTATCTTCCAAAAAGGAAAAGGCTTTCTGAGGATCCGCACGAGAGTACTTGGGTTCTCCCAATAAATCAAAAGTGTATCATGCCCGAATCTAACCGGGGTTCGCGGTGGTGGAGTAACCGGATCAGAAAAAAGAGGGATTCTAGTTGTAAAATATCTAATGAAACCGTAGTTGGAATTGAGATCTCATTCAAAGAGAAGGATAGCAAATATCTGGAGTTTCTTTTTTTATCCTATACGCCGATCCGCAAGGACCCTGATTGGGAATTGTTTTATCGTTTTTCTCCGAGGAAGAAGCGAAACATAATCAACTCGAATTCGCCCTTCGAAATCTTAGGGAAAGACATGATTTGTTATCTCATGCCTGCTTTTCGTGAAAAAAGACGGGAGGGTTTCTTCAAACAACAAGGAGCTGAGGCAACTATTCAATCTGAGCATGTTTCCCATCTCTTTCTCTTCTCGAGAAACAAGTGGGATATTTCTTTGCAAAATTGTGCTCAATTTCATATGTGGCAATTCCGCCAAGATCTCTTCGTTGGTTGGAATAAGAATCGGCACGAATCGGATTTTTTGAGGAATTTGATTTGGTTAGACGATGTCAATGTGTGGTTGGTAAACAAGGATCGGTTTTTTAGCAAGTTACGGAATGTATTGTTAAATATTCAATATGATTCCACAAGATCTATTTCCGTTCAAGTAACGGATTCTCGCCGCCGCCGCAGATCTTCTCATCAATTCAGAGATTTTTTTGATTCCATTAGAAATGAGGATTCAAAATATCACAAATTGATCGATCAAACAGAGATTCTTTGGAATCCTTCCACGGAACGAACAGAAATAGAAACGGAACGTGAGAAGCGGATGAATAATCATCTGCTTCCGGAAGAAATCGAAGAATTTCTTGGGAATTCTACAAGATCAATTCGTTCTTTTTTCTCTGACAAATGGTCAGAACTTCATCTGGGTTCGACAAGAGATCATAAATTTTTGAAGAAAAAACAAGATGTTTCTTTTGTCCGATCAGAAAATAAGGAAATGGTTGATATATTCAAGATAATTAAGTATTTACAAAATATCGTCTCAATTCATCCTATTTCATCAGATCCGGGATGTGATATGGTTGTTCCGAAGGATTCAGAAGAGAGATTTCAAAAAATGGCGAATCTATTCATTCTATCAATAACCGAGTCGGATCTGGTGTATCGTAGGGGATTTGCCTTTTCTATTGATTCCTCCGGATTGACATTCTTGAATAGGGCCAGAGATGAATCGAAAAATCAATCTTTATTGGTTGAATCTTTTTATCGAAGGATCATAGAAAAATCGGTCCGCGGGAAAGGTCCAAAACTCAAAATAGTGGTATTTGACATAATGGAGGCAGTCTATAAATATAAAAGATTGATCATTCAGTACATAAGAAATGTATTATTCCGATTCTTTTTAATGAATAGATCCGATCGCAACTACGTTCAAAAGGCTCTGAATTATATAAGATATGTATTATTCCGAAGATATGTATTATTCCGAT